TTCTTAATATTGTAAAGTGCCCTTTTTAGAGTCGAAATAAAGTGACTTTCTTTTGGATTTTTTTTTTTTTTTATTTCAGGGTTTGTTTCATTATTGTAACTGTATTTATGGAATAAAAAAATGTTTGATTCAAGAACAAGTTGTGTAGGAATTCTGGCAATATGAATGATCCATAGAAAGAAATCTATGTATATTTTTTTAATGAAAATTTTGATAAAAAAATCTAATTTATAGATTAATCGAGTACTTCTTCTTTTTATTTTTAATATTTGCCAAATATTTTTTGGTGATTTTACATTATAACTGGTTGTGTTAGGACTACTTTTTTTTCTTGGCGTTACTTTTTTTTTTTCTTTCGTAATACTCTTTATTTTATTTCTGATTGTACTTGTTCTATCAGTCATATTTTGAATTTTTTTTTCTATCAGTAAATAATTTGTCCCATCTCTAAAGTTCATTTTACTAAAGGAATCATGAATTGTCTGATTGTTGATTATAGGATCTTTTTCTTGGGTAGTTTCAATGGATTCATACACTTCTCTCAATCTAAATAATTGAGTTGGATTTCCTTTTGAGAGTTCTTTTTTTATTCTTTTAATAAAAGGAAATAAACCTTTTTTGATAACCCCCTTTTTTGTTTCTTTTGAGTCTTGTAGAATATTTTTGGTTTTTTCTTTTAAAATTCTTAGAACTTGAAAATTATTCTTTTTCCTTTTTCGAATTTCTTTTTTGACTTCCTTAAAAATAGGCTTAAAAAAGGAATATTTTTGGTGGGTAGAACCAAAAGGAAGGTTAGTGTGCGTTCCCCAAACCGTTAAAAAACAAAACTTTTTTTGTTCTTTTTTTAGTTCTTTATAAGAAGAAAAAGGGGACCGCGACTTAGATTTGTGCCAAGGTTTCAAATAGAAAGGAAATACTATTTTTATCTGAATACCCTCTTTAAACCAATTTTTCGGAAGTTCTAGTTCTGATACTTGAACACCATCATAAGTACATATAATATGCTTTTCTCTATTCCACTCCTGGAAATCCTCAGTCCACTCGGGGGGTTGGGACAATAAGATACGTCCTATATTTTTAACTATTATCAATGAGGATAAGAAAATATATTTTCTAAAAATTGATTGAAGTATTAATATAAAACTTCTTATTGCGTGCGGATATGGAAGGAAATCCCAGGCCTCCGTGATTTTTAGGAAAGCTTTTTCCTTTATTTTGTTCTCCTCTTCTTCCTTTTCCCGTTGGTTCTCCTCTTCTTCCTTTTGTCTTTTTTTTTGTTCTTCCGTATAATCTTTGAATTCTGGGCCTTTACCCATCCCATTTTTAAAAAACAATTTCATCTGTTCGGGTATATTCAAAGAAAAAAGGAAGGATTTTTTGATTCTGTCCAAAAAAAGCGGGGAATGCGCATTTGCTTCAAACAGTTTCAAAATAACAGTTTTGCGCCTTTGGGCACGTATAGACCCCTTGATTAATTCTCGACGAAAATCAGATTCTTCCGAATAGTCTCTAATACGCACCCAGTTTTTGGCACCAGCCTTGCGACTACGTCGTTTGGCAGGCTTATAAAGCATTACACGGTCACTTTTTCTTGAACGTATATGATAATCCATCGGTAGACCTTCGTGAGCTTCGCCCGACAGGAATTGCAACTCGGTAATCAGTTTGTATGACCATCGAGGGACTTTTTTACTTATTTCTTTTATTACAATTTTTTTTCTTTTTTGACCATTAGGGCTAGTTAGAATTGTATTCAATAAAAATTTGAAAAATTTTGCTCTTTTTGCTGAACCAATCCTTCCTTGTTCTTTTTCTGAAAATAAAGAGAGGCCCTTCAAATTTAAACTCGATCCCGATTCTCTATCAAATTTACTGATTAAAGTAAAGAAATGACGATTTTCCGTTGAAAAAGTTTTTTTATCAAATCGGTCTATTTTCTGTTCAAACTCTTGGTAATCAGTATCCGGAAGAAGGATACTATGAATCTTATTAATTTCCATTGTCTCTATGAAATTTTCTAACGAAATTTTTTTTATGATTGACGGTGAAAATTTTTTTTTGATTGTTCCACGATATGACCCATTCAAAATGGGATCATACATTTTAGGCAAGTAATCTTTTCTAGTCTTATCATTACACAATCTAGTACTTTTTTCGAGTATATCCAGAGAAAAAAATCCCGTATCTAGAGCCTCAATTCTATTTAAAAACTCGTTGTTTAAGTTGTTATTTTTGTGTTGGTTAGTATAAACCCAATGATTGTACAGTTCATCCGAAGAGAGTTTTTCTAGTGTAGGCAAGGACATCCTTCTTTGTATCATTTCTCCAAAAGTTGACAAGCTAGGCGGATACGTAAAAGATATTCTTTCTTTTCCATCACTTCGGCATGTATAAAAAAAATATTGTGACATTTCTTTTCTTGCAGTCCTTTCAAATCTCTTCTTTTTTATGTATCGTAATGGGCGATTCCATCGTTTATAATCGAAAAGAAAGGTCAGAA